GATAAGATGGCTGAGTATAGGCAAAAGATTGTAAATCTTTGTAGGAAGGAAAAGGCCTTCTCTTGTTAGAGGTTCTATGGTCTAATTGAAGATGTTGGATTGCAAATCTGAAGATGTATTTATACTAGGACTTAAGATTTAAAAGGGTATAACTTTTTTTTACAACTTTGAAGGATGTTAGTTTAAATAACTTAAAATCTTAAAATAAGAGCGTTGATGGTATTAATAAAAGTGCCACTAGGTTAAGAAGAATTAGTATTGGAAGAAGGATTTGGAAGGAAACTGGGGTTTGTGACCATAGTAGTTTCGGAGAGAGTAGTGTGATAAAGGAGGTGGCAATTCGTAAGTAGAAATACAAAGTGAATAAAGCTGACGCTAGAAGGAAAAGCAACAGGATAAATAATTTGGAGTGAACTAGCTCATTGATTAGGATCCATTTTGGGAGGAATCCGATAAAAGGGGGCAATCCCCCTAGGGAAAGAAGGGAGAGAAAGGCTAGTAGTCTTAATTCTGGTGAAGAAGTTTTAAGATTTGCTAGTTGGGATATGTGATAAGCTTTTTGAGTATTGAATAGGATAGCTGTTGTGGAAGAAGTTAGACAGTATGTGAGGAAATAGAAGGTTCAAGCTGTTTCGTTGATTAGAAGAGATGATAACATCCATGATATATGGTTGATTGATGAGAAAGCTATAATTTTACGAAGTAAGGTTTGGTTTAATCCTCCCAAAGCACCTACAATTGCAGATATTATTGCTGATATAAAAATGATGTTGTGTGTAGGAGAACTAGTTGATAGAGGATAGGTCAAGAGGAATATGGGCGCTATTTTTTGGATTGTTATAAGGATAATTGATTGGAATCATGTTAGTCCTTCTATCACCTGGGGTAGTCAAAAGTGTAATGGAGCTGCTCCTATTTTTAGGAGAAGGGCTATAGATAGGATCGAGCAACAAAAATGCAATTCTAAGGTTAATATTAGACCTGAAAATAAAATAGAGGCGGAGCCTAAAGCTTGAATTAAAAAATATTTCAGTGAAGCTTCTGAAGATAGTTGATTATTTTTTATTGCAATAATGGGAATAAAAGATAATAAATTCAATTCTAGTCCAATTCAGGCTCCAAAAATAGAGGAAGAGGAGACACCAAGGAAAGCTCCTAGGATAAGGGAGAAAGAAAAAATTATCTGATGATGAGAGAAGATCATTTAAAAGAGAGAGATTGGAGCTCTCATAGGTGGGGTATGAGCCCACTAGCTTATTTAGCTTATCTTTTGTTATAAGATATAGGTAGTAATACTACGTGTTTAGTCGCATCAGGACTATCCTTAAGCTCGGGCACTATATCTGCAAAGCTAGTTTATTGAGGTAATATGTTATAAGCTGGGTATATGGTTGTAAAAAGTAAGTTTATATTGTGGTGTAAAGGGCACAAAAAGTTTTGATCTTTAGGGTATTGGTGCAAGTCCATTCTATATAGTAGTTGGTGGGGGAGTGGGGAGAGTAAGTTCGAGAATATCTAAAAGGTTATATAGAAATAATATATATATATACAAATAATTGAATATAAAATAATAATAAATTATTAAGGGTAATAGTGATTGAGTTATCTACTTAATTCATTATTTTAACAAAAGATATATTATTATAACTTAGAGAAATGCGGATAGACCTTACTTCACTTCTTCATGAAAGTGAAGTAAGGGCCCGCATTCTCTCAAAGCTAGATTTTAACCACATTTGTTGGAGTACACACTTCCCCTTTCTTTGATTAACTTATTGTTATAAGTGATCTTAGAAGAGTTGTAAAATGAATAGGGAACATATATACTTTTCTATTTATATTTGTTTATTTTAATTATATGTAAATGTTGGTTTAATAAGAGATATGAGTTATTATTTACTTTCTCTCCTACCCTGAGTATATAGATTGAGTTCAAGATACGCTAAGTGTGAATTTTATAGTTGTTTGTTTATCTAATTATGTTTGTATTTTTATTTGTGTTTGGCTGGAAATATAGGAGAATTTGATGTATAGGAGGGTTGTTAGAAATAGTGGATATGTTGGAGTATATATTTCACTGATAGTGCGATGTGTTAGTACAGCTAAGAATATATTCTTTTCTTTCTGTTGCTTTGTATCTATTGGGTTGTTTGCTGGGAGTTTTATATAAGTCATATTGGTATATAATAGTATATTTTTCCAGGTTGTGAGAGTAAAGATAGCTGTTGCGTATATTTCTTATTTTAATTATTATTAAATGTGTTAAGAATTTAATAGGTTGGACTTTAACTAAGGTGTTGGAATAAGTTTGATTCTTGCTTTATTTTTACGTTTGAGCTTTAAGTATATATTTAAATTTTGGTGGGAGTAGATTTATGTTGTCGAGTATAGTGTAAATTTTGTTAATTGAAGAATCAATTAGGGTCGAAGTATATAATTTTAAAGGTAGCAAAAATGCTGAGGTAAGTGAGCTTGAAATAAGTCCCGACTAAAACTTGTGCCAGCAGTCGCGGTTAGACTTAGGGGGCAAGTAAAGGTAGTTGGCTATAATTAGTTAATGTGTTAAGTGGTTGTTAAAGTCATCTTATAGAAAATAAAAGGTAAAATTAAGGTTGTTTATAGTTAAATTGGCTGTAAAATTACTGTGGCAGAAGCTAAGAAGAGTGAGATATAAACCAGGATTAGATACCCTGTTATACTTGTATTTTAAATATTTAAAGCCAGTGTATTAATAGTTATTTTCTTTAAATATATAGAATTTGGCGGCGTTGCCAGTCTCGTTAGAGGAACCTGTCTCGTAAACGATACACCACGAAATATCTTACTTAATTAAGTTTAGTATGTATACCGTCATTATCAGATAATTTTTATAGAATTAATTATTAGAATAAATAAGTTTGTTAAAGTTATTTAGTAAATTAGATCTAGGTGCAGCTGATAGTTAAGTGTTGATGGGTTACAATAATATTGTTTAATATGGATCACAAAGTGAAATAATTGTGTGAAGGCGGATTTAATGGTAAATCTAGTTTAATAAGCTAGTTTGATAAAGGCTCTGGATTGTGTACATATCGCCCGTCGCTTTCACCCCAAGGTGAAATAAGTCGTAACATAGTGGGTGTACTGGAAAGTGTACCTGGAAGTCAAAGTAGAGCTTGTTAGTATAGCGTCCCACTTACGTTGGGGAGAATTGTCGTGCAAATCGACTATATTTTGATAATTTAATCTTGCTTGATTTGGTTTGTGTATTGGATGGTTAATGCGAAAATTATTTTGTCTTTAAAAAGAGTGAGTATAATTTAAAAGAAATGTTTGTAAAGGCTATAGTGAAATAAGTACTGTAAGGGAAAAATTAAAATAAAACGATTAGTTAAAAGTAGTGATAAAATAGCGTACCTTGTGTGTCAGGGAGACTTGAAATTTAAAATGTAATGTTTTGATCTCGAAAAATGGATAGCTAATTTTTATAAAAGGTCTCTGTAGAAAAAGGGTCTTGAAATTTAAATTAGGGGTGATATGCTAATCGCGCCATTATATCTAGTTTTTTTTGAAATAAATTGAATTTAGGATTGTCTTCGTATGAATATAAATCTAAGAGCAGGAGGGTAGAGCTTCTTGTTCAAATATTAGTAAAGAGTGTTGATTATAGAAATGGTTGGGGTTTTAGGCTTGAAAGTGGCTATAAAGGTAGTGTTTTACAACTAGAGAATATATTAAAAAGATTTCTGTATTTCCTCTGTGGTAAAAAAACGTTGAGAATAATAGGTGGTCTCAAGTGGATATGAGTCTATTAGTAGAGAGTATTGTGAAAGATTTATAATATAAATTAGATTATGTTTGTATTTAAAGTGAGGTGTAATAAAGGAACTCGGCAAATATTAGTTCTGCCTGTTTATCAAAAACATGTCTGTATGAATCATGTATATACAGTCTAGCCTGCCCATTGACATAGTTTAACGGCCGCGGTATACTGACCGTGCGAAGGTAGCATAATAATTAGTCTTTTAATTGGAGGCTGGTATGAATGGTTGGACAAGAGCTAATCTGTCTTTATTATAATAGTTGAACTTAACTTTTAAGTTAAAAGGCTTAAATAAATTAGCGGGACGATAAGACCCTATAAAGCTTTACATAAAGCTTTGTGTTAGGTGAAATTGGTAATTAATATTTAAAATAAAGTGTATGTTGTGCTGGGGCGGCAAGGGTAAAATTTGTAACTGTTCTTGTTTTTGGACAATTATTTTTGTGTTGTAAAGGATCCTTTCTAGTGATTAAAAGATTAAGTTACTTTAGGGATAACAGCGTAATTTTCTTTGAGAGTTCATATCGAGAAGAAAGATTGCGACCTCGATGTTGAATTAAGATTTCTTTATGGTGTAGCAGCTATTTTAGAGGGTCTGTTCGACCTTTAAATTCTTACATGATTTGAGTTCAGACCGGCGTGAGCCAGGTTGGTTTCTATCTGTTAATAAGAGGAAAAACATTCTAGTACGAAAGGATTGAGTGTTTTAAATAATTTTTTTATAGAGAATAATATTGTTGCTTTGGCAGAATTAATGCGTTAGACTTAGGATCTAATTATATAAATTATTTTATAGGCAATAAATCAGAGATTTCTGATTAGTGGCGTTTGTGTTGAGTTTTGTTAATTATTTGGTGCTAATAATTTGTGTTTTAGTTAGTGTTGCTTTTGTGACTTTGTTGGAGCGTAAGATTTTAGGATATATTCAATGTCGAAAGGGTCCTAATAAGGTTGGTTATATGGGAGTGTTACAACCTTTTTCTGATGCTTTGAAATTATTTACTAAGGAGCAGACAGTTCCCTCTGCTTCTAATATTGTCCCTTATTATGTTGCTCCTGTTTTTAGTCTATTTATTTCTCTGGTTGTGTGAAGTGTAACTCCTTTTGAGAGTAATTTGTTGAGGTTTGATCTTGGTATCTTGTTTTTTTTATGTTGTCTTAGACTCGGTGTTTATAGGGTAATAGGAGCTGGGTGGGCATCGAACTGCAAATATTCTATGTTGGGTAGTTTGCGAAGTGTGGCTCAAACTATTTCTTATGAGGTTAGACTTGCTCTTATTTTGCTTTCTTCTATTTTTTTAGTGGGGGGCTTTAGTCTAGAATTGTTTAATATGTATCAAGAAGAAGTTTGGTTGTTATGGTTTACTTTGCCTTTATCGTGAATTTGATTTAGTTCTTGTTTGGCAGAGACCAATCGCACTCCTTTTGACTTCGCCGAGGGAGAGTCCGAGCTTGTTTCGGGATTTAATACTGAATATAGAGCCGGAGGGTTTGCTTTAATTTTTATGGCGGAATATAGAAGTATTTTGTTAATAAGAATAATCTTTAGACTACTTTATTTAGGGGGGAGTCCTTGTAGAGTAAGATTTTATTTTAAGTTGGCTTTGGTTGCCTTTGTTTTTGTTTGAGTACGAGGAACTTTACCTCGGTTTCGCTACGATAAGCTAATGTATTTGGCTTGGAAGTGTTATCTGCCTGTGTCTTTAAATTATATCATTTTTTATATTGGGGTTAAAGCTATTTCGTTTTGTTATTTGTTATATAATTAAATTAGTGTTTTGGCGGCGATTGCTAGGATTACTTTCCTATTTTATGCTTTCAAAACATTTGTTTTAACTTTAAACTAAGCAGTCAATTTAAGAGATTATCTCATCATATTGTGATAATAGGGTTAACAACGTAATATAGGAAGTATAAGATTGTTAAGACTTGTCCGATGGTAATATACGGGTCTTCGACGGGTCGGGCACCGATCCAGGTTAGAAGAAGTACAATTGATACTAGAGATCAGAATAGGAACTGGTTTAAGGGGTAAAATGTAAGCCTTCGGAATTTAGAGACATGGGAGAGGGGAAGAATAAATAAGATTGCTACGGATAAAACTAGTGCTACTACTCCTCCTAATTTATTAGGAATCGATCGTAAAATGGCGTAGGCGAATAAGAAGTATCATTCTGGCTGAATGTGTGCGGGCGTTACTAATGGGTTTGCTGGAATAAAGTTATCGGGATCTCCTAATAAATATGGATTCAAGAGAGTTAGTATGATGAGCGCTAATAGCATTACGATGAATCCGACGATATCTTTGAATGTAAAGTATGGGTGGAATGGGACTTTATCTACATTCCTGGGAATTCCTAAGGGGTTATTGGCACCTGCTTGATGAAGGAACAAAATATGTACTATAGAGAGCGCGGCTACAATAAATGGTAGGACAAAATGAAAGGTAAAGAATCGTGTGAGAGCTGCATTGTCTACGGCAAACCCTCCTCAGATTCATTGGACTAAAGTCGTGCCTACATAAGGGATTGCGGAGAATAAGTTGGTAATAACGGTGGCGCCTCAGAAGGATATCTGTCCTCAGGGTAGCACATATCCTAGGAACGCTGTTGCTATAACTATAAAGAAAATAATCACACCTACATTTCACGCGTGTATAATTATGTAGGATCCGTAGTAAATTCCTCGCCCAATGTGGAGATATAGGCAGATAAAAAAGAATGAAGCACCGTTGGCGTGTAGGGTTCGTAACAATCATCCATAGTTAACATCTCGACAAATATGAGCTAGGCTGGAGAAAGCTAGATCAATGTGGGGAGTATAGTGTATGGCTAAGAACAATCCTGTACTGATTTGGATGACCAGGCAGAGTCCTAAGAGTGAGCCGAAGTTTCAGAAAGTTGAAATATTTCTTGGAATTGGCATGTCTACTAGGGCATTATTGGCAATTTTTATTAGGGGGTGGGTTTTTCGTAAGGGGGTTGTCATTAGTTGGAAAGACGCAAGGGGCCAAAATAGGAGTCTGTAATTTTAACTACAGCAAAAAGGGTAATTAGTAGGTAGATAATGATAAATAGTGTGAGGGGAGTGGTTGAAGTCTGGTAAATTGATTTGGTTAAAATAGAGTAGGAATCGGGTATGATGAGTGTTGGGTCTGGGGAGAAGCTTGTAGACCCTGTGGGGGCAAATAGTGTATCTCAGAGCAAAACAGGAATTGTTAATAGTAGAGATATAATGGTGGCAGTTGCAGTGAGAGGGGAGAGCTTAAAGTGTTCATTTGAGGCTAAAGATGCTACGTAAATAAATAAAACTATTATTCCTCCTAAGAAAATTAAGAATAGAATGTAAGAAAATCATGGTGAGGGTGTAATCATTCCGATTGTAAGGCATACTAAGGATGTTTGTGTTAATAGAGCTAACCCTATTGATAGTGGGTGGATTAATCGGGTGAAAGTGAAAGACAGTAAAATTATAATGGGAATGGTTATTAAGAAAATATCAGAGAGTAGTTTAAATAAGAATATTAGCTTTGGGAGTTAGTGGTAAAAGTTTCTTTTTTCTCTGAAGCTTTTGAAATAAAATCTCATTTTTGGTTTACAAGACCAATGTTTTCTGTTAAACTACAAAAGCAATGATAATTCTTTTTGAAAGCGGAGGTATGTGAGGCTTAATTATGGTTATTTGTGGTTTATGAAGATTTGTGTCTTATAATAAACATTTGTTAAATACATTATTGAGACTTGAATTTTTAATATTAGGTTTGTTCAGAGTATTTAGATTATTGAGTTCTTATATCGTGAGGGAAGTGTATTTTGTTCTGTTTTTTTTAACTCTGGCAGCTTGTGAAGGGGCTCTTGGCCTGTCTCTATTAGTGAGTGTTGTCCGTAGTCACGGGAGAGATTGTTTTGGGAGTTTCAATGTTTTAGGATGTTAAAAGTTTTATTTGGTGTGATAATATTGATATCAGTTTGTGGAAGATGATGAGGTGTTCAGGTAGGTTTGTTTATTTTCAGGTTTGTGTTTTTATTGATAGGTGGATGAAGCTTTGGGGTGAGATATGTTGGATATGGTCTTGGAGTGGATTATATCGGATATGTATTGATTTTACTAAGATTCTGGATTATGGGTTTAGTAATATTAGCAAGAAGTAAAGTTGAGAAAGAAAAAAACTTTTGTTCTTTTTTTAGGCTTGTAAATTTACTTCTTTTGCTTGCTTTGATTTTAACTTTTTCTTGTATAGACTATTTGTTATTTTATATTAGATTTGAAAGGTCTCTTATTCCTACCCTTATCTTGATTTTAGGGTGGGGCTACCAACCTGAGCGCATTGAGGCCGGGGTATATATATTATTTTATACATTGTTTGCCTCTTTACCGTTATTGGTTTCTTTAGTTAGGTTATATCACACAGGAGGAAGTTTAACAATGGGATTAGGTTGTAAGGTTTACGAATGCGGAATTTCTACGTGGATTTGATATTTTTCGAGTGTGCTGGCTTTTCTAGTTAAACTTCCTATATATCTGTTCCATTTGTGGTTACCTAAGGCTCATGTAGAAGCACCTGTAGCAGGTTCTATAGTATTAGCGGGAGTTTTATTAAAACTAGGTGGTTATGGTTTAATTCGTATTTTTCCTCTATTTTCATTTGTGAATATGAAGTTCTGTAGTTTGTGGGCAAGTTTAGGTGTTTTAGGAGGGGGATTGGTTAGTATTTTGTGTCTTCGTCAGGTCGATATAAAATCTTTAATTGCTTATTCTTCAGTAGCTCATATAGGGTTGGTGCTTTGTGGGCTAGCTTTATTTGGTTGGTGAGGCTTAAGCGGAGCTATGGTTGTAATAGTGGGGCATGGGTTATGTTCTTCTGGCTTGTTTTGTTTGGCTAATATCGCGTATGAGCGTGTGGGATCACGAAGACTTTTAATTGGTAAAGGTCTTATGAACATTATGCCTAGGATGTGTCTGTGGTGGTTTTTATTAAGAGTGAGGAATATAGCGGCCCCTCCTAGGTTAAATTTGTTAGGGGAAATTAGTTTGATCATATCTGTAGTTAAGTGGAGATTTCTGGGTTGTTTAGGAATTGTATTGTTGTCTTTTTTTAGGGCTGGCTATACTTTATACTTGTATTCTCTCAGACAGCATGGTCAGTATTTTAGTTCAGTTTATTCGTGTTGTTCAGGCAAGGTTCGTGAATATTTAACGCTTATGTTGCATTGACTACCACTGAATATTTTAATCGTAAAAAGATCTGTTTTTACTTTTTTTGTGTGCTTGAATAGTTTAAGAAAAACGTTGGTGTGTGGAACCATAGATGTAAATATTTACTTTAGGCTGTGAATTGGGCAGTTTCTATATATTTAAGAAGAATAGTGTTTTTGATAATTGGTTCTGTTAGTTGTATTATTGGGTCTTTAAATATAATGTTAAATTTTAATATTACGGTAATTGAGTGGGAAATTTTTTCGTTAAATAGGTGTAATATTGTAATAACTTTGATTTTTGATTGGATAGCTTTAATATTTCTTGGTTTTGTGTTATTAATTTCTTCTATAGTTTTGTTTTATAGAGGAGGTTATATAGCCGGGGACAAAACCTTAGATCGCTTTATTTATTTAGTTTTAGGGTTTGTTGGTGCGATGGTGGCGTTAATTGTGAGACCTAACCTTGTTAGTATTCTTTTAGGTTGAGACGGGCTGGGGTTAGTGTCTTATGCACTAGTCATTTATTACCAGAATGAAAAGTCTGCTAATGCAGGGATAATTACTATTTTATCTAATCGAGTAGGAGATGTTGCAATTCTTTTAAGAATTGCGATTATATTTGAGCTGGGGGGTTGGAATTTTATTTATTATGTTGGTAGTATAGGAGACAATATGTTAACTACCAGTCTTAGTTTGTTAGTGATCTTGGCTGCAATAACTAAAAGAGCTCAGATTCCTTTTTCTGCGTGGTTGCCTGCTGCTATGGCAGCGCCCACGCCGGTCTCTGCATTAGTGCACTCTTCTACTCTTGTTACTGCTGGGGTTTATTTATTAATTCGGTTTAGTCCTATATTAGTGAATGAAGGGGTCAAATCTTTTTTATTGATTATCTCTTGTTTGACAATGTTTATGGCGGGGTTAGGGGCTAATTTCGAATATGATTTGAAGAAAATTATTGCCTTGTCTACTCTAAGACAGCTTGGTGTAATAATCAGGATTTTGGCTCTAGGTTTCATGGACTTGGCTTTCTTTCATCTTTTAACACATGCTCTTTTTAAGGCGCTTCTTTTTATGTGTGCTGGCGTTATTATTCATAATGCAAAAGAATATCAAGATATTCGTTCTATGGGAAGCTTGGTTGAGTGTATACCTTTGACGAGAATAAACTTAAATTTGGCTAATTTTGCATTGTGTGGATTTCCCTTTTTAGCTGGGTTTTATTCTAAGGATTTAATTTTGGAGGTCGCCTTTTTAAGATGGGTAAATTATGTAAGGTTTCTTTTGTATGCAGCAGCTACTGGTCTTACAGTTTGCTACACATTTCGTTTGGTTTATTACAGTTTAACTGGTGGATATCGTCTTAGAAGATGTGTTAGTGTAAGAGATGATTCTTTTTTAATAACTGGTCCTATATGAGGGCTTTCAGTTGGTGCGGTATTTGCCGGTTGTTGTTTGTCTTGGCTTATTTTTCCCGATCCATATTTAATTTGCATGGGTTGGGAGTTAAAAACTCTTCCTTTGATGGTGAGTGGGCTTGGTGCTTTGGTTGGATACATGCTGAATATAATAAATGTAAGAGATGTTATTAAATCTTTGTTTTTTTATAAAGAGGTTGTTATGGCGGGGTCTATGTGATTCATGCCTTTTTTGTCTACTTTTAATTTAAGAAGAAGAGCTTTAAATTTGAGTGTGAAAGTTCAAAAAAGAGGTGACGGAGGTTGATCTGAATATCTAGGCGGTCAGGGGATTTATATATATTTTATCTCTGGGAGACGATTAATTCAGATTGCTCAGGATAGAGTAGTCAAGCTTTTTATAAAAGTCTTTTTAATTTGAGTTATTGTAATAATGATTTTTATTTTTTATTCATATAGTCTAAGTAATAGGATTTTGTTTTGAAGCAACAAAGGTGAATTATAATCTCTGTGAATATCTGTTCGGAGCTTTAGGAGAATAAAAATCTCAGTTTAATAATGAAAATATTATGTGTTGTTTTACACCACTAATGCAGAGATGTAAACGGATTTTAACCGCTTAAGAAGAATGTTAGAAGCATTATCTTGAATCTACACATCTCTACTTGATGAGAAAAAGTTTTCAATAACACCATTAACAGTGGTGGGCCTCTAAATTTTGGCTTTCATCAAAATTAGAGGCTGTAATGTGCCAAAGACTAGGCCGAAACTAGTTGCGATAAATTTCGCTTTCTAATTATGAAACTAGTTTAAGTTAAACATTTTATGAGTGCAAATCATACGTCTTTATAGACTATAGTTCCAATTAGATCAATCTAAAGCTCCTTGGGCTCACTCGTAATATAGACCAAATAATAAAATTATTAAGAATGCTAGGCTTGCAAAGGATCAGTAAAAAATATTAGATAAGTGGAGGATTGAAGCTAGGGGAAATAATAATGTAATCTCTACGTCGAAAATTAAAAAGATAACTGCGATTAAGAAAAATCGCAGAGAGAAAGGTAGTCGCGCTGATCCTCGGGGGTCGAAGCCACACTCGTATGGTGAGTTTTTTTCTCGGTCTGTAATTGTCTTTTTTGATAGAATAGATGTTAAAATTATTACCAATAGCCTGATTAATAAAGTTGTAATTAAAATAGTCGTTATTAAAATGATTATCTTTTCTAAGAGTTCTTAGACTTTTTGGTTGGAAGCCAAATATACTTAGTATATTAAAAAGATAACCTCCTCATCAATAAATGAAGATATATAGGAATAGTCAAACTACATCTACGAAGTGTCAGTATCATGCGGCAGCTTCAAATCCGAAATGGTGGTTAGCTGAAAAATGACAATTATATAAGCGATACCAACATACTGATAAAAAGGTTGACCCAATAATTACATGGAGGCCATGAAATCCTGTTGCAACAAAAAATGTAGAACCGTATACTGAGTCTGCAATAGTAAATGTTGCTTCTACGTATTCTAGGGCTTGAAGTCCAGTAAAGTAGAACCCAAGAACAATAGTTAGCGCTAGTCTTTGGATGGCTTGACTATGGTTGGATTCTATGATGGCGTGGTGAGCTCAGGTAACAGTGGCTCCTGAAGATAATAAGATTGTGGTATTTAGTAACGGAATTTGAAATGGATTAAAAGGTTGAATTCCTTTAGGGGGTCAGCACATTCCAATTTCTACTGCTGGGGCTAATCTTCTGTGGAAGAAGGCTCAAAAGAAAGAAAAGAAAAATAGAACTTCTGATAAAATAAATAAGATTATACCTCATCGTAATCCGTTGACAACTGTTGAGGTGTGTAATCCTTGGTATGTTCCTTCTCGTGTAATATCACGTCATCATTGAACTATGGTTAATATAGTAGCTAGAACTCCTAAAATTAATAAATCCATATTAAATTGGTGGAATCACTTGAGTAGTCCTGTTGTTAGTATCATAGCTCTGATTGATCCTGTTAGGGGTCAGGGTCTTATATCTACTAGGTGGTAGGGGTGGTGTCCGTGAGGGGATGTCATTAGTTAATTTCTCTAGCATAGAGAGTTCTTAGGACTGCAAATACATACGATTGGATAATTGCCACAGCAGATTCCAATAATAGGAGTAGGACTTGAGTTGATAGGATGATGATTAAAACCGAGGATGAGGCGGATGGGCCGTTGTTTCTTAGTAGTACTAATAGGAGATGTCCGGCAATTATGTTAGCAGCAAGTCGTACTGCTAGTGTCCCAGGTCGAATTACATTCCTAATTGTTTCAATAAGGACTATAAAAGGCATTAGTACTGGAGGGGTTCCTTGGGGAACTAAGTGAGCAAATATATGTTGAGTGTGATTTAGTCATCCAAATCTTATAAAAGTAATTCATAAGGGGAGAGAAAGAGATAAAGTTATAGCTAAATGTCTAGTTCTTGTGAAAATATAGGGGAATAATCCTAAAAAATTATTAAATACAATCAAGCTAAATAAAGAAACAAATATTAAGGTTCTTCCCATGTGATAAGGTCCTAGGAGGGTGTTAAACTCTTTGTGAAGGGTGGAAGTGATTGTATTTCACATTAAGTTTCATCGCGATGGAGAAGATCAGAAAAGATAAGGAATAAAGACGAGTCCGATAAAAGTAGACATTCAGTTTAGGGGTAGTGAGGGGATTCTTGATGAAGGTTCAAAAATTGAAAATAGGTTTGTTATCATTTTCAGGTTTTAGCTGTGGTGTGATGTTGAAGGGGTGAAGTGTCTATTTTAGGAGGAATTCTTGAAAAATAATTTATAATAATAAATACAATAAAACAAAGAATAAAGAATAAAAGTAAATATAGTCATATGAGAGGGGCTATTTGGGGCACTTAGAGATATCTTATTAGATAATTCAAGCCTGACAAACTAGTGTTATGATTTAACTAATCTCTAGATCACCTGAAGTAGGCGTTCTACTATTTTAGGTTTAAAAGACCTACACTTACATTTCAGTCATCGGGTGAGTCTTTTATAGATGAAACTCAGCTTAGAAATGAATCAACTGGAATTCTTTCAATCACGATTGGTATAAACCTGTGATTAGCGCCACAGATTTCAGAACACTGTCCAAAGAATAATCCTGGTCGGTTAATAAGAAAGCTGATTTGATTTAATCGGCCTGGGATTGCATCTGCTTTTACCCCTAAGGCTGGGACTGTTCAAGAGTGGATTACGTCAGCAGCTGTAATTAATACACGAATTTGGGTATTCATTGGTAGAACGGTTCGATTGTCTACATCTAGGAGTCGGAATCCTCTTTCAGGGAGGTCGGCCGAAGGGGTTATATATGAGTCAAACTCGACTTGTAAGAAGTCTGAATATTCATATCTTCAATATCATTGGTGGCCAATGGCTTTTAGTGTGACTCTTGGGTTATTTACCTCATCCAGCAGATAGAGGAGTCGTAGTGAGGGAAGAGCAATGAAAATTAAAATTACTGCTGGGAGGATAGTTCAAATAATTTCAATTGTTTGATTTTCAAGTAAAAAGCGGTTTGTAAATGAATTAAATAGAATAGAGGAGGTTATAAATCCTACGAGTGTGGTAATTAAGATTAATACGATTATAGCGTGATCGTGGAAAAAAATTAACTGTTCTATAAGTGGAGAGGCTCTATCTTGAAATCCTAGGTTTCCTCATGTTGGCATTGGTGGTTCTAAAAGAAGCTTAGCTTCATAGTAGGAGCTTAAGTCCTATGCATATTTTCTGCCATTTTAGGTTAGTTTGTTATAGTTGGGATTTCTATATATCTATGGTCGGCTGGAGGGTAAGGGTGCTTTCACTCGATTGAGGTAGGTAGGGCTGGCGAAAAGATGATTGGGCGTGCAGCTAAGAGTGCTTCTCAGATAATAATAATGAATCCTAGAACGGCAATTAGAGATACAATAGATCCTATGGATGATAGAACATTTCATGTAGTATATGCGTCTGGGTAATCAGAGTATCGACGTGGTATTCCATTAAGACCTAGGAAGTGTTGGGGGAAGAATGTCACATTAACGCCGAGGAATATAGTCAGGAAATGAATTTTAAGTCATTTAGGGTTTAGGGTTAGCCCTGTAAAAAGAGGGAATCAGTGTGCAATTCCTGCAAAAATACCAAAGACAGCTCCTATTGATAGAACATAGTGGAAGTGGGCTACCACGTAATAAGTATCGTGGAGGATAATGTCAATTGATGAGTTTGCTAAAACTACTCCTGTAAGGCCTCCTACTGTGAAGAGGAAAATAAAACCAAGAGCTCAGATTAGAGAAGGGCTGTAGTTAATTTGTGTTCCATGAAGTGTTCCGAGTCACCTAAAAACTTTAATACCGGTTGGGACAGCAATAATTATTGTTGCTGATGTAAAGTAAGCTCGGGTATCTACGTCCATTCCAACTGTAAACATGTGGTGGGCTCAAACTACAAATCCTAAGATGGCAATTGCTATTATTGCGTAGATTATTCCTAGTGTACCGAATGATTCTTTTTTACCAGATTCTTGTCTGACAATATGAGAGATTATACCAAAGGCTGGTAGAATTAAAATGTACACTTCTGGGTGACCGAAGAATCAAAATAAATGCTGATACAGAATGGGGTCCCCTCCACCTGCGGGATCGAAGAATGAAGTATTTAGGTTTCGATCTGTTAAAAGCATGGTAATAGCACCTGCTAGAACGGGAAGGGAGAGCAGGAGTAGGACAGCTGTAATAAATACTGATCATACAAATAGAGGTATACGGTCTATAGTTATTCCTACGGGTCGTATATTAATTACTGTTGTTATAAAGTTTACTGCGCCTAAGATTGACGATACACCTGCTAAATGGAGTGAGAAAATTCCTATATCTACTGAAGCTCCTGCGTGAGCGATGGCCGCCGACAAAGGGGGGTAGACCGTTCATCCTGTTCCCACCCCTCTTTCTACTATTCCTCTTATTAAAAGTAGGGTTAAAGAAGGTGGAAGAAGTCAAAATCTTATATTATTTATTCGAGGGAAGGCTATATCTGGTGCTGCGAGCATTAGGGGAACAAGTCAATTACCGAATCCTCCAATTATAATGGGTATAACTATGAAGAAAATTATTACGAAAGCATGTGCTGTAACTACAACATTATAAATTTGATCGTTTCCAATCAATCTGCCTGGCTGTCCTAACTCTGCTCGGATTACTAATCTTAGAGATGTGCCTACTATACCTGCTCATGCTCCAAAAATTAAATAAAGTGTACCAATGTCTTTATGATTAGTAGAAAAGAATCATCGTTGCGT